ATCCTGTTAATAAAACGGGTCCTATAGACAGTCCATCTATTCCTAATTTCCAACGGAAATCAAAAAAATTGATCCATTTATAGTCGTCTACTAGTTGGATTAATGGATCGTCCAATTGGAAATGATAACAGAATACATAGGTTGTTAGAAGAAGTTCTAACATGCATATACATATAGTATACCACCTAATTACCCTATTTCCTTTATGGGGAAGAAAGAAAATTAAGGAACCCGCAAATATTGGTAAAACTACAATTATTGTTAACCAAGGAAATTTGTTCGTGGTAAAGACAAGATACGCTTGGACCAGAAAAACCTGTGCCCAAAAATAAGATATTTTTGGGCACATGTTTTGGCGGTAAAAAAAAAATGGACTCAAGGAGAGGTTTCTGTAACGTATTAATAAGCTATACCCATACTGCGGGTTGTTTCATGCCATAAATAAACTCGAACACTCAAGAAATCCGTTGGGCAGGCGGATTCGCATCTCTTACAGCCGACACAATCCTCTGTTCTTGGAGCGGAAGCTATTTGTTTGGCTTTACATCCGTCCCAAGGTATCATTTCTAATACATCCGTAGGACAGGCTCGGACACATTGAGTACACCCAATACATGTATCATAAATCTTTACTGAATGCGACATTGGATCGATATTTTTGAACGTGATAAAGTTTCAATCTAGTAAATTGATAAATGAATTATATATTTAAATACTAATACTAGATGAATCGATGAGTTACCCGGTTTTTTCTGGATTGACAGTGCCAAACTACTTTGATTTCTTATCTTTGTGATAACATGATCATACCTTACGTGGCACACATGCTAATTTTAATTGATTTATGAAAATTCTAATTTTATTTTAATAGGATAATATTACTTATTCAACAAATTAGATTGATTTATACGAGTTGATTTTCTGTTACGATAAATTGATGAAACAATAGCGAGTCCAATAGCGGCTTCAGCAGCTGCAATAGCTATAACAAAAATAGAAAAAATTGCTCCTTTTAATTGACGACTATCAAAAAAATCAGAAAATGTTACAAAATTGAGATTAACCGCATTTAATATAAGTTCAAGACACATAAGAGCCCTGACCATATTTCTACTTGTAATCAATCCATATAGACCGACAGAAAATAAATAGGCACTCAAAACAAGTACATGTTCGAGCATCATTAACCAACTCCTTATCAATCTCGATTCATTTCAATATGAACAACAATTTAACCAATTGGATTGACTAGAATAATGAAATAAAGGAATATATTGGGAATAGATCAAACTAATAAAGACTTTCTCTTTTATATCCAAAGTCAAATAGAAAAAGGAAATGCATGTGATAGCTCATAACAAGGTTTTTCTGGTTCTAAAGAGTTATTATTGACGAGCTACAGCAATTGCGCCGATTAACGCAACTAAAAGAATTAGTGAAATAAATTCAAACGGAATAAAAAAATCTGTTGATAAATGAATCCCAATTTGTTGACTATTACTTATCAGATCTTGCTCTATAATCTGGCTTGCTTTTGTAGTCCAAATAATCCCGTACCATGACGTATCTGGAATAGTAGTAATTAGTGAAAAAAAAATACTTGTGCAGACCACGGAAGTTACTCCATCTCCCACGGTCCAAAGGTGGAAATCTTTTGAATATTCTGAACCATTTATGAACATCACAGCAAAAATGATTAAAACATTTATGGCTCCTACGTAAATAAGGAGCTGCGCGGCAGCTACAAAATGCGAGTTTGATAGAATATAGAATAAAGATATACAAACAAAAACAAATCCCAACGAAAAGGCAGAATAAATGGGATTGGGAAGTAATACTACTCCCAGACCCCCTAATATAAGACCCAATCCCAGAAAGACTAAAAGAAAATCATGTATTAGTCCAGGTAAATCCATTATATATAAAATAAGAGATAAATAAATCAAAATCTTTCATAACTTTATTGACACCCGGTCAGGAAAAAAGAGGGAAATCTACTTTTTTATAATAGTTCTTAATTCTTAATTATTATTAAATTAAAAATTCCATTTTCATGGATATGGATTGATGTAGATATAGTTATTGGCCTAATCTCTCGAAAGAGTAATTTAAATCTATATATTTGCAAATCCTCAATATAGTCATAGAAATCTATTTAATATAAATTAAAAAATGATTCTCGTCTCCTAATCAATATCAATCAATATATAATCAATATAATTATGAATATGAATATGAATTATATTAATAAAATTCTAGTTATTCACCAAATAAAAATAAAAAGCCTCATTCTTTTAGATCAAAATGAGTTATTAAGTTTTTATTTCAGGCAAATTTAAAATTGTTCGAATTGTGTAATCGTCAATTACTGACATTGGTAACCGACCCAAAGCAATTTGATTATAATTCAATTCGTGACGATCATAAGTAGAAAGTTCATATTCTTCAGTCATTGATAAACAATTTGTTGGACAATACTCAACGCAATTACCACAAAATA